TTATGTTATGGCCGGAGTCCCACTCATGGCGACCTGGCCGAATTGGGAGAAGCTGTAGGTATTATTGCGGGACAATCAATTGGAGAACCCGGGACTCAACTCACATTAAGAACTTTTCATACCGGCGGAGTATTCACGGGCGGTACTGCCAAACATGTACGAGCTCCTTCTAATGGAAAAATAAAATTCAATGAGGATTTGGTTCATCCCACACGTACTCTTCATGGGTATCCTGCTTTTTTATGTTCCATGGATTTGTATGTAACTGTTGAGAGTCGGGATATTATGCATAATGTGAATATTCCACCAAAGAGTTTGATTTTTGTCCAAAATGATCAATATGTAGAATCAGAACAAGTGATTGCTGAGATTCGTGCCGAAACATCCACTTTTCATTTTACAGAGAGGGTACAAAAACATATTTATTCTGAATCAGAGGGAGAAATGCACTGGAGTACCGATGTCTACCATGCACCCGAATATACATATGGTAACGTTCATCTATTACCAAAAACAAGTCATTTATGGATATTAGCAGGAGGTCCGCGCAGATCTAGTATAGTTTCTTTTTCGCTCCACAAGGATCAAGATCAAATAAATGTTCATTCTTTTTCTGTCGAAGACAGATATACCTCTGAATTTCCAATGACTAATGATCGAGTAAGACATAAATTGTTGGATACTTCTAGTAAAAAAGAGGGGGAAATTCTTGACTATTCAATATATGATCAAATTAGATCCAATGGTCATTGGAATTTCATATATCCTTCTATTCTCCAAGAGAATTCTGATTTCTTGGCGAAAAGGCGAAGAAATAGATTCATCATCCCATTACAATATGATCAAGAACGAGAAAAAGAACTAATACCCTGTTTTGGTATTTCGATTGAAATACCCATAAATGGTGTTTTATGTAAAAATAGTATTTTTGCTTTTTTTGATGATCCACGATACATAAGAAGCAGTTCCGGAATTACTAAATATGGTACCGCAGAGGTAGATTCAATCATAAAAAAAGAGGATTTGATTGAGTATCAAGGAACAAAAGAATTTAGTCTGAAATACCAAATGAAAGTAGATCGGGTTTTTTTCATTCCCGAAGAAGTACATATTTTACCCGGATCCTCGTCCATAATGGTCCGGAACAGTAGTATCATTAGAATAGATACACGACTTGCTTTAAATACAAGAAGCCGAATAGGTGGATTAGTCCGAGTGGAGAGAAAAAAAAAAAGTATTGAACTAAAAATCTTTTCTGGAGATATTCATTTTCCTGGAGAGACGGATAAGATACCCAGGCACAGTGGTATTTTGATACCACCAGGAACGGGAAAAAAAAATTCTAAGGAATCAAAAAAATTGAAAAATTGGATCTATGCCCAACGGATCACACCTACAAAAAAAAAAAAAAAAAAAAAAAAAAAGTATTTTGTTTTGGTTCGGCCCGTAGTCACATATGAAATAGCTGATGGGATAAATTTAGCAACACTTTTCCCTCAGGATCTCTTGCAGGAAAAGGATAATGTCCAACTTAGAGTTGTCAATTATATCCTTTATGGATATGGAAAGTCAATTCGAGGAATTTATCACACAAGTATTCAATTCGTTCGGACTTGCTTAGTATTGAATTGGAACCAAAAACAAAACGGTTCCATAAAAGAGGTTCATGCTTCCCTTGTTGAGGTAAGGGCGACTGATCTAATTCGCGATTTCATAAGAATGGAGTTAGTCAAGTCCACTATTTCGTATAGTGGAAAAAGGTATGATACGGTGGGTTCGGGATTGATTTCCGATAAGGGATTAGATCGCACCAATCTCAACCCCTTCCATTCCAAGTCGAAGATTCAACCAATTTCCAAATATCAAGGAACTATTGGTATTGGTACATTGTTGAGTCGAAATAAGGAATCCCGATCTTTGATAATTTTGTCATCATCCAATTGTTTTCGAATTGGTCCATTCAATGGTTCGAAATATAACAATGTGACAAAAGAATTGGATCCCATAATTCCAATTAGACATTTCTTGGGTCCCTTAGGTACTCTTGTACCTAAAATAGCGAATTTTTATTCATCTTATCATTTATTAACCCATAATCAGATCTTGTTAAAGAAATATTTTCTACTCGACAGTTTTAAACAGACTTTCCAAGTACTTCAAATAGTTAAATACTCTTTAATGGATGAAAGTAGGAGGATTTTTAATCCCGATCCATGCAGTAACATCATTTTGAATCCATTTCATTTGAATTGGTGTTTTCTCCATCACAATTCTTGTGAGGAGACATCCACAATAATTAGTCTTGGACAATTTATTTGTGAAAATGTATGTCTATTCAAATACGGACCACACATCAAAAAATCCGGGCAAATTTTAATTGTTAATGTTGACTCCTTAGTTATAAGATCTGCTAAGCCCTATTTGGCTATTCCGGGAGCAACTGTTCATGGCCATTATGGAAAAATCCTTTATGAAGGAGAGACATTAGTTACATTTATATATGAAAAATCGAGATCTGGTGACATAACGCAAGGTCTTCCAAAAGTAGAACAAGTATTAGAAGTGCGTTCGATTGATTCAATATCGATAAACCTTGAAAAGAGAGTTGAAAGCTGGAACGAACGTATACCGAGAATTCTTGGAATTCCCTGGGGGTTCTTGATTGGAGCTGAGCTAACCATAGCCCAAAGTCATATCTCTTTGGTTAATAAGATTCAAAAGGTTTATCGATCTCAGGGGGTACAGATCCATAATAGACATATAGAGATTATTGTACGTCAAATAACATCAAAAGTGTTGGTTTCAGAAGATGGAATGTCTAATGTTTTTTCACCTGGAGAATTAATAGGATTCTTGCGAGCGGAGCGAGCAGGGCGTGCTTTGGACGAAGCGATCGGTTATCGGGCAATCTTATTGGGAATAACGAGAACATCTCTGAATACTCAAAGTTTCATATCCGAAGCAAGTTTTCAAGAAACCGCTCGAGTTTTAGCAAAAGCTGCTTTACGAGGTCGTATTGATTGGTTGAAAGGCCTGAAAGAAAACGTTGTTCTAGGGGGAATTATTCCTGTCGGTACCGGATTCAAAAAATTACTGCACCATTCAAGGCAAGACAAAAACATTTATTTGGAAATCAAAAGGAAGAATCTATTCGAGTCGGAAATGAGAGATCTTTTATTACACCATAGAGAATTATTTTGTTCTTGTGCCCCAAACAATTTCCATGAGACATAAGAACAATCATTTACACGATTTAATGATTCCTAAGACTAAGAAGAGATTCATTCTTTTTACTTTAACTATCCGGAACTGTCTTTCCAATTATTGATTTTATAATAAATAAATAAAATAAGTAATTAAAAGAAATTAATGGTTTGGACCGTGTATCAACGGTAAATCCGCGGTAGAAGGTTCCGTTGGAACAATTTTCTATTTCAAGGTACCTTTTCTCCTAAAAAAAAGAGGAAGTGTGGGGAAAAATGACAAGAAGATATTGGAACATCAATTTGGAAGAGATGATGGAAGCAGGAGTTCATTTTGGTCATGGTATTAGGAAATGGAATCCTAGAATGGCCCCTTACATTTCTGCTAAGCGTAAAGGTATTCATATTACAAATCTTACGAGAACTGCGCGTTTTTTATCCGAAGCCTGCGATTTAGTTTTTGATGCAGCAAGCTGGGGAAAAAACTTTTTAATCGTCGGTACCAAAAATAAAGCAGCGGATTCAGTAGCATCAGCTGCAATAGGGGCTCGGTGTCATTATGTTAATAAAAAATGGTCCGGTGGTATGTTAACGAATTGGTCCATTACGGAAGCGAGACTTCATAAGTTCAGGGACTTAAGAGCAGAACAAAAGATGGGGCAATTCAACCGTCTCCCCAAAAGAGATGCAGCAATATTAAAGAGAAAATTATCTACTTTGCAAAAATATCTGGGTGGGATCAAATATATGACAGGGTTACCTGATATTGTAATCATCCTTGATCAGCAAGAAGAATACACGGCTCTTCAAGAATGTGTCATTTTGGGGATTCCGACGATTTGTTTAATCGATACAAATTGTGACCCGGATATCGCAGATATTTCGATTCCAGCCAACGATGACTCTATAGCTTCAATCCGATTTATTCTTAACAAATTAGTATTCGCAATTTGCGAGGGTCGTTCTAGCTATATAAGAAATCGTTGATTATGATTAATAATAAGATTCATTAATTATTTTTGAACTCGATAGATTTATTGGATCGGTTACTATTCTTGAATTTGGAAAAGAGAGAAATATAAAAAAAAATACTGGGGAGGTTATGTCATGTGATTTCTCGGTATCCTAAATATAGGATTAATAATGAAAGTAGTTGAGTTGATAAAGAGATGGTTGAATCAAAATAATTTATTTTTGAAGTTCGATTTCTGTCAGAGGACAATATGAATGTTATACCATGTTCCGTTAAAACACTCAAGGGGTTATACGATATATCGGGTGTAGAAGTAGGCCAACATTTATATTGGCAAATAGGAGGTTTACAAATCCATGCCCAAGTACTTATCACTTCTTGGGTCGTAATTGCTATCTTATTAGGTTCAGTCATCATAGCTGTTCGGAATCCACAAACCATTCCGACCGACGGTCAGAATTTCTTCGAATATCTCCTTGAATTTATTCGAGACTTGAGCAAAACTCAGATTGGAGAAGAATATGGTCCTTGGGTTCCCTTTATTGGAACTATGTTCCTATTTATTTTTGTTTCTAACTGGTCAGGTGCTCTTTTACCGTGGAAAATAATACAGTTACCTCATGGGGAGTTAGCTGCGCCCACAAATGATATAAATACTACTGTTGCTTTAGCTTTACTCACGTCGGTGGCATATTTTTATGCAGGTCTTACCAAAAAAGGATTGGGTTATTTCGGGAAATACATTCAACCAACTCCAATACTCTTACCAATTAACATCCTGGAAGATTTCACAAAACCTTTATCTCTTAGTTTTCGACTTTTCGGAAATATATTGGCTGATGAATTAGTAGTTGTTGTTCTTGTTTCTTTAGTACCTTCAGTAGTTCCTATACCTGTTATGTTTCTTGGATTATTTACAAGTGGTATTCAAGCTCTTATTTTTGCAACTTTAGCCGCGGCTTATATAGGCGAAGCCATGGAGGGTCATCATTAACTAGCTTTCGAAATAGTCTTTTTTTTTTTTTAGCTTATCCTAATTCATGCATGGTTGATTCAAAATAATCAATCACTGGGTTGGGAACATAATCCATAATAGATACAAATACATAGGTATATATAACCTAGTGCCGCGGGAGGAAGGGCGGACCCTATTACGGAATACAGAATTAAAAAAATGGGTTAGGGGTAGGGGGTTAAACTAGATAGATATATGTAATGTCTATAAGTCCAGCCCCCGCGTATGTTTCGCAGAATGAAATGATTTTAGAGTCTGATTCAATATAAAATGGGGGCTGTTTCCGTTATGGAAGAAACAAATATATATGTGATATTAGCTATTCGCTAGCTATGCTATATAGTATAGGGGCTGGCTATCCCTATTAATATACATATAATTAATATATAATATGAATATAATTTCTATAATATTCATATTATATATTTCTCTTTTCTATATTTTTTCCAGTATATTGTTTTTTTCCAGCCCACAGCATTAGATGGATTCCAATACCAATATAAGTCCTTCTGTTTCGTCTGTGATTGTGGATTGAATGAAAAAAATAAGTAATAATTCATTGGTTGATTATATCATTAACCATTTTTTTTTTTATGAGGAACTTACTATGAATCCATTGATTTCTGCCGCTTCCGTTATTGCTGCTGGATTGGCCGTAGGGCTTGCTTCTATTGGACCTGGGGTTGGTCAAGGTACTGCTGCAGGCCAAGCTGTAGAAGGTATTGCGAGACAACCAGAAGCAGAGGGTAAAATACGAGGTACTTTATTGCTTAGTCTAGCTTTTATGGAAGCTTTAACAATTTACGGACTGGTCGTAGCATTAGCGCTTTTATTTGCGAATCCTTTTGTTTAATTTAATCCTAGAAATGTGAAAAAGTACGAAACGTACTCTTTTTCTTATTTTATTAACTCGGACTTGTCGTTTGCTTCTTTGAATTAGATCGAAATTGTACTCCTACAGTTACTTATTTGTTGGGACAATGCCCAGCACTGATTTTAGGATGAGGAATTAGCAGATTTGCTCGCTTTCTTCCTTACCATTACCACCCCGAGTTAGTACAATGGAAACCTTTTGAACTTTGAGGCGGCGTTTCATTTCAACAAACGAGATATTTCACAATTGACGCGAGGCCTCGGACCTAACTTAATAAGTATCTCTTCTTCATTTTAATTGGAAACTAAAAGAAATAGAGAAATTTTGCAAATGAAATGAAAATGATAAAAATGAAGAAAAAGAAATTGATCAAAAATGGGCGAGCGAGGTGATACAAAAAGAACTCTGTTCTTTGTTAGTCTTATCTATAAGAAAGAGGAGAGCGTATGAAAAATGTAACCGATTTTTGTGTTTCCTTGGGCTATTGGCCATCCGCCGGGAGTTTCGGGTTTAATACTGATATTTTAGCAACAAATCCAATAAATCTAACTGTAGTGCTTGGTGTATTGATTTTTTTTGGAAAGGGAGTGTGTACGAGTTGTGTATTTCAAGAATATAGGTTGGATCCAACCATCCGCACTTTATTTCATTTATGTTATTTTATTTCTTGCTAGGATAATAGTAAAAAAGGTGCACGATCTCGACGAATTACTTCTGAATAAATTCAGAAATCATATGTAAGAACCATAGCATTTCGTGACTCATTGGTAAATCAACTTTGATTCTCTATCAACCAATAATGTGAGACCATTAACATGGTTAAAGCTAAACTGTTTGAAGTCCAGGCACAACATGGTACTCTTTCTACCACATAAAATAATAGTAGGTAATTCATCCGATATAGAACACTCATATCAATAAAATGATTTGAAACTATTTACTAGAGAATGGGGGCCTTGCCTTTTTTTTATCCAATGCCGAAGCGACGACCTATGTATAAAAAAGGGAATTTTTTGGATTTTTAGACTTGAAAAAAAAAAAGTGGAAATATAAAATATAATAAGATATAAGAATTTGAAATAGAAATGAAATCAAAAACAAATTAAAGAAACAACTTTGCTGACAATTAGGGATAGATTTTTTGTCTGGTCGGAAGAGTCCTCTTAATATTCTGGTCTTATACTTATATAATATTTATAATATTATAATATAAAATAAGTTTCGATATCTTTGAATAGGAACAGAAAAGAGAGGGTAGGTTCATTACATTAAAAGATATGGGAATGCCCATAAACTAAATAATTGAGCGTGAGAGCCAAATGAATCGAAAGATTCATGTTTGGTTCGGGAAGAGATCGTAGAAGTTGTAAAATTAATGGTAAGATAATCTACTTTCATTAAATGATTTATTAGATAATCGAAAACAGAGGATCTT